ATAGAGCATTAAGTTCAAATTTTTATTTGTAGCAAACAAGTAGTTAGTTTATCGAAATCCAAGTAAAAATAAGACGAATGGGGTTTCTTTGTTGACATAAGATCTAGTTGTAGAAAGAATCAAAAGTTGTGGATAACTCTTTTTTATCTCTATTCCCGATTACTAATTAAACTAATTAAGAAGTTAAGAAGCCTCTATTAACAAGATAAAAGAGTGAATCCTTCTTTTCGTGAAATTGTGAAAATAAAATGAATTTCCTCTTCCCGTCTTACGTATGTATATATAATTCAAATATAGAAAATATAGATATAGAGTTTTGTATCTTTCTATATCTCCCGAGAATCCCATTTCCATTTTGATTAAGAATCCCCTTTGGGTCGGATTCTAACGAATCTTTCGACTATTTGTAAGAAATTTTTTTCTTTTTTTAATTATTAGAAGACAAGAGCAAAAGACGAAGAAAATAATAAAGGCGATTATCATACATATCTTTTACATATCTTTCATGTAGAAAGATGAATAAGTCCATTATATACTCATTTAGATATATACTTAGATCTATACTAATTAAAATTCGAATTTAATAAATATTATATTCATTAATAAAAATTACAATTATTAATTATAATTATTATAAGATATCTTTATAAAAAAAATAAAATAAATAATAATAACAGGTACAAATAGTAAATCGAGGTATCCATTCTATGACAACTTTCGACTTTCCCTCTGTTTTGGTGCCTTTAGTAGGCCTAGTATTTCCGGCAATGGCAATGGCTTCTTTATCTCTTCATGTTCAAAAAAACAAGGCTGTTTAGATCCGACGGGCCCAACTCCCATCTTTTTTTTTTCAAAACTTAGACTTGTATCATAACACATATATCTATTTAGTGGAATATGGTATAACATGCGGCTTCCGCCGAACATAAAGGAAAGGCTCTTATGCCTGCAGAAAGATTATATATGGGTAAAGGAATTCTATCTATTTGAAAATAGATCAGGATCGCTGGATGGCTGAAATGTAAAGTAGGTCTATCTATATCGATGGGATCATACGAAGGGTATGTTATTATTTTAGATCGAACCAATTTGATGAATTACTCCTAAAGGTTCACAGCAAACTAGTACTAGTTGATGAGAGTTACTTCGGAAACAAAAAGAGTAAAGTCTGGGGTATTCTCTCAATTCCAATAAAACGAAACCGGATCAAGCATGAGTTGTCGATCAGAACATATATGGATAGAACCTATAACGGGGTCTCGAAAAACAAGTAATTTCTGCTGGGCCGTTATCCTTTTCTTAGGTTCATTAGGATTCTTATTGGTCGGAACTTCCAGTTATCTTGGTAGAAACTTGATATCTTTATTTCCGTCTCAGCAAATCCTTTTTTTTCCACAAGGGATCGTGATGTATTTCTATGGGATCGCAGGTCTCTTTATTAGCTCCTATTTGTGGTGCACAATTTCGTGGAATGTAGGGGGCGGTTATGATCGATTCGATAGAAAAGAAGGAATAGTGTGTATTTTTCGTTGGGGATTTCCTGGAAAAAACCGTCGCATCTTCCTCCGATTCCTTATAAAAGATATTCAGTCCATCAGAATAGAAGTTAAAGAGGGTATTTATGCTCGTCGTGTCCTTTATATGGACATCAGAGGCCAGGGGGTCATTCCCTTGACTCGTACTGATGAGAATATTACTCCACGGGAAATTGAACAAAAAGCTGCCGAATTGGCCTATTTCTTGCGTGTACCGATTGAAGTATTTTGAGAAATGAGCTGAAAAGAATGAATGCTTTCTCAGCAGGAAGAAAAAACTAAAGAATCCCCCTTTTCTATAACATAACTTAACTGAAGTTTCTTCAGAACACTCATTCGAGTTAAAGAAGACGTATACGGAACAACCATAAAAAACTCTTTTTGTAGTCTTTTATGTGTATGGAAATCTATACAACTCAATTTAATAACAAACAAAACAAAGAACAAATCGAAATAAGGGATTCATGTTATATATCATATAGCAAACCATTTTGAAATATAGAAATTTCCCTCCATTTTTTTTTATTCCGGACTCTAAGTAGTCAGTGAAAAATTTTCGAAATATTGGATCGCATAGAGTCGACTAATGAGGCGGGTTCATTAAAAATTAACAGATGAAATGAAAAAATGGCAAAAAAGAAAGCATTCACTCCTCTTTTATATCTTGCATCTCTAGTATTTTTGCCCTGGTGGATTTCTCTCTCATTTAATAAAAGTCTGGAATCTTGGATTACTAATTGGTGGAATACTAGGCAATCTGAAAATGTTTTGAATGATATTCAAGAAAAGGGTATTCTAGAAAAATTCATAGAATTAGAGGAAACCCTTCTCTTGGAGGAAATGATCAAGGAATACTCGGAGACACATCTACAAAACCTTCGTATAGGAATCCACAAAGGAACTATCCAATTAATCAAGATACACAACGAGGATCGTATACATACGATTTTGCACTTCTCGACAAA